ATCGGACGTGAAGGTTTCCTCTCATCCGGCTCAAGTAGTTACACCAAATAAAGAAAGGGGTTCTTCTTCTTTTTAAACTTTGTTCGAGAAAACCCTACAAAAAGCTACTCTTTACTCAAGTTCCCAGATAAGGGCCAACCTTTCATTGATTCATTCTTATCTTTTTTTTTATTTTCACTCTAACCCTTTTTCCTTTCTTTTATGTTGTTTACGAAAAAAAGGAAATGTGAAGTTATTGAGTAGTCTACTTCCCCTCAAATGATGAATCCCCTGAAAGGAATATTGTGGGACTCGTAAAGGATTTATTTGTCTATATATTGTATTGTTCCATTCGATCTTTTTTAGGTCTCTACTCACCTCGATGGTTATGTGCCATGATATCCCTTGAAGCATATATGCGATAGATAAGCTCCCGTAACCATGCCATATTCACTTGCGCTTGAGATTTTCTTTCTCAAAGAAATGGAATGTCTAATTCCACAAAAAGTCTTTTTTCACGAGGTATAACTAACTATTCCTATATTATCTGTTACGGAATCGACCATGGATCAATTCCCCTTTTCTTCCATTTTTAAGTCTTGAATGCACCCATAATTCTGAGCTTCATGTTCCTCCTCCCAAGATACATGTCAGAGCCGGGGGCATCCCAATCAGATTAAATGGGATGACAGTTTCTCAGTCCAAATCTGTCAAATGCAAATTTCGATCAAATCACACATCGCAATATACTAGGCCCTCTAATTCCCTAAGGGGCTTATCTAAAAGATTCGCAATATAACTAGGAAGACGTTTCAAATACCACACATGAGTCACTGGACATGTCAGTTTGATGTATCCCATTTGGTACCTTCGTATCCGAGAATCAACAAATTCCACCCCGCATTCTTCACAATATTTCGGGTCTTCTTTTTCAGCCCCAATCCCTCGGTAATTTCCACAAGCACAAATCCCACTTTTTATGGGTCCAGAAATTCTTTCACAAAACAATCCATCTTTCTCCGGTTTATTAGTTTTATAATGAAAAGTATAGGGTTTTGTCACCTCTCCAACTATCTCTCCATTGGGTAGAATTTTTTTTGCCCAAGCCCTGATTTGTTGAGGGGAAACTGGTCCAATTCGAAGTTGTTGATGTTTATACTGGTCGATCATAGAATAGAAATTATGATTCATTGAGATCAAGCTTCCTTCCTATTCATCTGGAAGTTCTTTTCAGATACAAGGAAATGATTCAGTTCCAGGGCCAAAGATCGTAGTTCTCGAACGAGCAATCGAAAAGATTCTGGAGCACCCTCTGGGTTAGGTACTGTTGATCCAACAATCGTAGCACCAAGTACTTCTTGACGAGCTCTAATATGATCAGATTTATAAGTAAGCATCTCTTGTAAAATATGAGCAACACCAAATCCCTCTAGAGCCCAAACTTCCATTTCTCCTACTCTTTGTCCCCCTTGTTTGGCCCTCCCTCTAAGGGGTTGTTGTGTAACAAGTGCGTAATGCCCACTGGAACGTCCATGGATTTTATCATCAACTTGATGAATTAATTTTAGGATATAGGACTTTCCTATTAGAACAGGTTGTTCAAAAAGATCTCCTGTTCTTCCATCAAAGATTCTGCTTTTTCCCGGATATTCGGGTTCAAATACCCATGGATTTTTTGTTTGCTTACTGGCTTCATATAATTCAGAAAACACTAGTTTTCTTGAGGCCTCTTGCTCATATCTCTCATCAAAGGGCCCTATTCTATAATGTTTCTTTAGCAGATCCCCCGCTAACCCGAGCGAACATTCAAATATCTGTCCCACATTCATTCGTGAGGGGACTCCTAATGGATTGAATACCATATCAACGGGCGTTCCATCTTGCAAATAGGGCATATCTTGTCTAGACAAAATCTTAGAAATTATACCCTTATTCCCATGCCTTCCAGCTACTTTATCACCTACTTTGATTTCACGTTTCTGTGAAATATATACACGAATCCTTTCTGGATTATAATTGGAAACCCCTTTTCTATGGATCCATCTCACATCAATAACTCGACCCCTTCCCCCTATAGGTAGTCTTAGAGAAGTTTCTTTTGAAGTGGATACCTGAATGCCAAGTATAGCTCGTAATAATCTATCCTCCGGGGCATATGAAGATTCGCTCGCTGTCTGAGGTGTTAATTTACCTACTAAGATATCACCTGTTTCTATCCAAGATCCCAGCATCACAATTCCATTTCTGTCTAAATTTCGGAGTAAACGAGCCTCTAAATGCGGAATATCCTTAGTGATTCTTTCAGGACCTTGGCTTGTTACATGAGTCTGAATTTCATATTTCCGGATGTGAAAAGAAGTATAAATATCTTCATAGACCAGACGTTCGCTAATTAGTACTGCGTCTTCAAAATTGTAACCTTCCCATGGCATATAAGCTACTAATACATTCTTTCCTAAAGCGAGTTCCCCACCAGCTGTAGCCGCACCACCCGCTAGAATTTGTCCCTTTTTAATGTATTGACCCCGCTTAACCTGAGTTTTTTGATGCATACAAGTATTTTTGTTGGAACGTTGATACATAACTAATGGAATGCTTAGAGTATCCCCATTACTTGAGAAAATGATCTTTTGAGTATCAGTATAAATGATTTTTCCCTTGCGTTCGGCTATAGCTGAAATCCCCGAATCTAGAGCCGTTTGGCCTTCCAACCCAGTTCCAACAATGCACTTCTCGGACCGAGAAAGGGGAACTGCTTGGCGCTGCATATTAGAACTCATTAAAGCTCGATTCGCATCATTATGCTCGATAAAAGGAATGAGGGAAGCTCCAATCGAAAAATATTGGAAGGGAAAAATGCTTCTAAGATGAATCTCTTCCCATGCAATAGTCAGGAATTCTTGACGATATCGAGCAGGAACAACCTGTTGTTCTTGAATACCCCGATTCAAGGCCAAAGAATTTCCTGCTGCTACCATATAATATTCATCTCTATTTGGTGATAAATAAACCATCTGTGCCTCTTTTGATCTCTCAGATAATTTATAAAACGGACTCTCTATAGATCCCCAATAACCAACCTTCACATGAATAGCTAATGATCCGATAAGTCCAACATTGATTCCTTCGGACGTGTCAATAGGACAAATACGTCCATAGTGACTCGGGTGGATATCTCGTATCCGAAAACTAGCAGTTCGCCCCGTCAATCCTCCAGGACCCAAATAACTCCATTTTCGCCCATGAACAATTTGTGTCAACGGATTAGTTCGATCCAAAACTTGAGATAAAGGGTGTAGGCCAAAAAACGATTCATAAGTAGTTGTTAATGAAGTTGAAGTTACCAAATTTTGAGGAGTCGGTATCAATTTATGCCTGATTGCTCCACATATAGTTCCTCGAACCGTATTTTCTAAACGAACAAGAGCCAATCCGAATTGATCCTGTAATAGATCTGCTACAGAACGAATACGTTTATTTTTCAAGTGATTCATATCGTCAAGTGTACCCATTCCCAATTTCATTCCAATCAAATGATCCACAGCAGCCAATAGATCTCGTGGTAACAAAAAAGTATTGTTTTGGGGTATATCAAGATTCAGTCTCCGGTTCATATTTCGTCGACCAATCTTTCCTAATTCACATCTTTGTTGAAAGAATTTCTTTTGTAATTCCTTGCATAAGGACTCAGAAAATACCGGATCCCCCCCTACACAGGCAAATTGTTGATAAAACTCCAAAATAGCACTTTCTTTTGACCCAATATTTTTTTTCTCTTTATCATTCGGGAAAGACAAGAAAATCTCAGGGTAACAAACATTATCTAGAATTTCTCTTATATTCGAACCCATAGCTGATGATAGAACTAGAATAGATATTTTTTGTTTTCTACTTACACGGGCCCATATCCTTGCTTTTCTATCAATTTCTAATTCCGACCTTCCCCCCCAATCCGATATTATAGTACTGGTATAGACAGAAATTCCGTTATGTTCCAATTCTGAACGGTAGTAAATACCGGGACTTTGCAATATTTGGTTGATCACAATTCGGTATATTCCATTTACTATAGAGGTTCCAAAAGAATTCATTATAGGGATGTTTCCAATAAAAACGGTTTGTTCTTGCATATTTCTACCGGTTTTCCAAATTAAGACCGCGGGTACATATAATTCAGAAGAATATGTGAGTGATTCATACACAGCATCTCTTTCTTTTATCAAGGGCTCTACCAATTGATATGTTTCCACAAATAATTGAAATTCAATTTCTTGATCTCTATCTTCAATTTTTTGAAACTTATGAAATTCTTCCGTCAAGCCCTGATTAATGAACCTACAAAATCCCTCAAATTGTATCTGACTAAATCCAGGTATTGTGGACATTCCCTCATTTCCATTCTGGAGCATCTTAATCTGAAGTTTCCTCTTTATTGAAAAAATCCCATTATTGGCTTGGCTCACTATTCATCGAACCCTACCTATTGATCTAGCAATGATGGAATGGATATTCTGTTTACTGAATCACATAAAATTTTAGTCAACTCCATCCATATATATCATACATATGAACGGAAGCAAGACAGAGAAATGGAGGGCATTTTCGATGCAAATTCGAATTTGAGCTTGAGCCAGGTACAAATAGAAAGAAATGGAAATTGATAAAGCATTCCTGGGAAAAATTCTGTCACTTAGGCTGATGGAGTCTTTTATCGGATATATAAATTGATCCAATTTCTACCTAATTCTTTTATTATGATATTACGATCAGGGTACAAAAAAATAAAAAATCAATGAAATATTCAAGCACGATGATCCTATATAGGGATAGGATATGTGCATAAGAAATAGACCCGGGCTCGGTATCCACGTATAAAAATATCTGTTCTGGAGTTTACACTGTTTACACTGTTCTGGGGTTTACATATACACATATATTTTCTTATAATTAGAATTGATAATGATTAGTCGTAAATCAATTGGATTTTGCATCCATTAAGATAATACAAATGGAGATACAAAATTTAGAGCTGTTCGCTAATTCAAAGTAAGAAAAGTAAGTAAGAGTAAAAGAGTAATAAGTAAATAGTTAATGAAATAAAGAGTGAATTATTCTAAATTGCCCTGCATTTTACAGTCTGTGCTGTGACCGGGGCCGGGAATCTTTTCACTTTTCTATCAAATCTAGAGAAAAGTGAAAAGAGAAGGTAAGTTTTTAAGCGACGCGTGTTTTGAGATAAAATCAATCGAAGAAAAGAATAGAAACAGGATCCAATAAAAAGGAGGAATTCTTTTTTGGAAAAAGATAAGTACAATGGGATTCAAGATCCAAAAATAAAAGGAATTCAGAAAGTAAAAAATTCAAATCAAAACAAAATGAGGAGAGGAATAGAAATAGAATAATAATAAAGAAATAATAAATAGGATTCTAGAAATTCTCGAAAGATAAGAATATAGAATTTCTTTATTTCTTTATCCATTTTGGATGGAATTTGGCGGCATGGCCAAGTGGTAAGGCGGGGGACTGCAAATCCTTTATCCCCAGTTCGAATCTGGGTGTCGCCTGATCAACAAAAAAAGACTTGGAATTTCTTAATCCTGTTGATCGAACTTGACGAATCCTTGTCCCGCAAAAGCATAGGCAAGGGCTAGGTCTGTCGATACTTTATTTTGAGAACCCGTAGGGCCTATAAAAAAAAAAGACTGTCATCTTTGTTCTCAAAATATGGGTTCTGAGTTTGGCTCAAAAAGGTACCAATAAATCTGAAGCAACCCAATCTTCTTAATGATTGGTTTGGGCTATTCTGAATTGAATCAAATAAAAGAAATAGTGAGAATCATTCTGGGCATCAGAACTATGAAAGTAAGAATAAAGTAAGAAGTCGGAAATCTTGGTATACAAATATACAAAGGTTCCTAAGAGACACTCCATTTTGGTAAGAAAGGATTCTAAAAAAGACTATAAAGACTCCCTAATTATTTTACACTATAACTTCCTTAATATTTCAATATTGAGGTAGTGTCTACTAACTCTGTCTGCGATGAGATTAGATTGGATAGGCTGATGGTAAATTCATTTAATAATCGTGGAAAGAACTGATTTGTATCCAGACTCACTAGAGGCTCTGAGTGCTGCTCATAAATTGAATCAGAATGGTTGAACGGCTCTTCTTTTTTTTCTTATATCTTATATTTTCTATTTTTTTTTAATTCTTTCTATTTCAATAGAATTCTATTGAATAAGAAATCTAGGAAATCTTTATGAGTGGATTTAGGAAATTGTTTCATAAAGAGCCGTAAGTAAGAATCCTATTTTGACTCTGCACCATTCATTCCACTATGATTATGAATCAATAATGGAATAATTCCTTCAATAGGGGACATAATTCACATGGATATAGTAAGTCTCGCTTGGGCTGCTTTAATGGTAGTGTTTACATTTTCTCTTTCACTTGTAGTATGGGGAAGGAGTGGGCTTTAGAGCTAGGAATATTACTAATTTAGTACTTTACTGAAAAATCTACTTGTATCAATTGTGATCGTTTTGCGAAAGCTTAAAAAAAACTTGACTTGCTTTAGTTTATCTATATCTATATATTCTTTATATATTCTTTCTTAGTATTATTTCTTAGTATTAGTAGTATTAGATTGTTCTATTTCATCTTCATCCTCTATTAAATATTTTTCTTTTATTATTCTATTTAGTATTAGATATTATCTAATATATTCTCTTTATAGAATATATGATATGGTATTTATATGGTATATTATGCCCGTACGATTCTTCCTACATAAATTCTTTCGAAGGGCCCCCGGATCCATATCCATAAGCATAAGAAGAGATAGAAAAAATCAGGAATTCAAGCAGTTGGGCTTGCAATTCTTTTGGGTTGATCGAAATGCATACAAATGGGTGTAGAGAAAAAATCGAAAATTCGAGTGCTATTTCATTTTGATGTACGTCTAATATATATTTAGATATAGAATAGATATCTATTGTCAATTTCTCTATATAAGAGAAAGCTTCTTTCTGTATACAATACAACTTTATGTTTTATGTACTAAGAATATGAATATGAATATGAAATATTCTACAATACTCAATTGTATAGTGTGGTAGAAAGAGCTATATATAGCTCTTTCTACCATACTATCTCAGATACTTCTGATTCTTTAAGACTTAAATAGAGTTTTCAACCTTTTCATTTCTTCAATCATTGAGAAAAATGAATAATTCAAGTTTCATTCAAATTAATCATTTTGGCTGACTGTTTTGACGTATATGATAAGTAAAAAGGCAGTAGGAACTAAAATGAACAGCGCAGTAGCAATAAGCGCAAGAATATTGACTTCCATAATCTCTTTGTTTTCTTCTTTCACAATAATTCGGGATCTAATCCCATAGAGATGATAAAGTGGACTCCTATCAATTCAAAGGTATGAATTACATCTTGATGATACTAACAATATTATGAATAACAATATCAAATCGATTTATCGTCGCGAATTGAATAGTATAACA